GAGAAGCTGTAGGTATTATTGCAGGCCAATCGATTGGAGAGCCGGGTACTCAATTAACATTAAGAACTTTTCATACCGGCGGAGTCTTCACGGGGGGTACTATAGAACGTGTGCGAGCCCCTTCTAATGGAAAAATAAAATTCAATGAGGATTTGGTTCATCCGACACGTACACGCCATGGACATCCCGCCTTTCTATGTTCTATAAACTTGTACCTAACTATTGAGAGTGAAGATATTCGACATAATATAAATATTCCATCCCAAAGTTATCTTTTAGTTCAAAACGATCAATATGTAGAATCAGAACAAGTGATTGCTGAGATTCGTACAGGAACATCCACTTTGCGTTTTAAAGAGAAGGTTCGAAAACATATTTATTCTTACTCAGACGGAGAAATACACTGGAGCACCGATGTGTATCATGCACCCGAATTTACATACAGTAATCTTCATCGATTACCAAAAACAAGTCATTTGTGGCTATTATTAGGAGAGTCATGCAGATCCAGTCTAGTCTCACTTTCGTCCCACAAGGATCAAGATCAAATGAGTGCGCATTCTCCTTCTGTCAAGCGTTCTGTCAAGAGAGGATCTACTTCTAACCTCTCAGGAACGAATGATCAGTCGAGACAAAAATTCTTTACTTCGGATTTTTCGGGTAAAAAAGAAGATAGGATTCCTGATTATTCAGACCTTAGTCGAATTCTATGTACTGGTCGTTGTAATCTCATAGATCCGACCATTCTCTACCAGAATTCTGATTTATTCTCAAAGAGGCGAAGAAATAGATTCATCATTCCACTCCAATCGATTCAAGAACGCGAGAACGAACTAATGCCCCCTTCAGGTATCTCGATTGAAATCCCCATCAATGGCATTTTCCGTAGAAATAGTATTCTTGCTTATTTCAACGATCCTCGATACAGAAGAAAGAGTTTGGGCATTTTAAAATATAGTATGCTAGAAATGCATTCAATCCTCAAAAAAGAGGATTTGATTGAGTATCGAGGAGGCAAGGAATTTAGGCCAAAATACCAAATGAAAGTAGATCGGTTTTTTTTCATTTCCGAGGAAGTGCATATCTTATCCGGATCGTCTTCCATAATGGTACGGAACAATAGTATCATTGGGGTAGATACACAAATTACTTTAAATATAAGAAGCCGAATAGGCGGGTTGGTCCGAGTGGGGATAATAAAAGAAGAAATTGAACTTAAAATCTTTTCTGGAGATATCCATTTTCCTGGAAAGCCAGATAAGATATCCCGGCATAGAAAGGTTTTGATACCACCAGGAACAGGAAAACAAAATTCCAAGGAATCCAAAAAATGGAAAAATTGGATCTATGTTCAACGGATCAGACTTAGCAAGAAAAAGTATTTTGTTTTGGTTCGGCCTGTCATCATATATGAAATAACGAACAGTATAACTTTTGCAACGCTTTTCCCCACGGATCTGTTGCAGGAAAGGGATAATGTGCAACTTCAACTTGTCAATTATATCTTTTATGGAAATGGTAAACTAATTCAATTAATTTCTGATACAAATATTCAATTACTTCAGACTTGTTTAGTATTGAATTGGGACCAAGACAAAAAAAGTTCTTCTAGTCAAGAAGCCCGTGCTTCCTTTGTTGAAATAAAGGCAAATGGTTTGGTTCGACATTTCCTAAGAATCGACTTGGTGCAATCCACTATTTCATATATCGGAAAAAGGAATGATCCATCGGGCTCAGGATTGCTCTTTGATAATGGATCAGCTTGCACCAATATCAATCCGTTTTCTTCCATTTATTCCAAGGCAAGAATTCAACAACCCCTTAATCAAAATCAAAGAACTATTCATACGTTATTGAATAGAAATACGGGATTCCAATCGTTGATAATTTTGTCATCATTCAATTGTTTTCGAATGGGTCCATTCAACCATGTAAAATATCACAATGTGATAAAAGAATCAATTAAAATTACAAAAGACCCTCGAATTCCAATTAAGAATTCGCTGGGTCCTTTAGGAACAGCCTTTCGAATTGCGAATGTTTATTCATTTTACCATTTACTAACTCATAATCAGACCTTGATAAATAACTATTTGCAACTTGACAATTTAAAACAGGCTTTTCAAGTAATTAAATATTATTTAATGGATGAAAATGAGAAAATTTATAATCCCGATTCGTGCAGTAACATTATTTTCAATTTGAATTGGTATTTTCTCCATCCCAATTATTGTCAAGAAACATCTACAATAATGAGTCTTGGTCAGTTTATTTTTGAAAATATATGTATAGCCAAAAACGTACCACACCCAAAACCGGGTCAAGTTATACTTGTTCAAGTTGACTCTGTAGTAATACGATCAGCTAAGCCTTATTTGGCCACTCCAGAAGCAGCTGTTCATGGCCATTATGGGGAAATCCTGTACGAAGGAGATACTTTAATTACATTTATATATGAAAAATCGAGATCTGGTGATATAATCCAGGGGCTTCCAAAAAT